TAAATCCAACACTTACTTTAGTCTCTGTTTGTGGTGACATAAGTCCCTCCCTACAACTCATGAATTAAGAATTCTCACAACAACAAGGTCTACTCGATATGGATTAGGCGTGAATGAAACCTTTGACAAAAATCTTTCAAAAAAAATATTCAACTAATATTATCAACGAATTAAGTTCGTTATTAGACCATGCATTTGATTCACCAAATACATCATTATTGTATACTCTTTGATATATATGACGCAACCCAATCCTCGTTTTTCAAATTTCTAATTGAGCCATTTCTTATTTTGAATCTAAAAATCGAAATACTAAGAAAAATTCCCCCTTGACAGTGATATATGTTGTATATGTAAATCCTAGATGGGAAAATAGGCACAATTCATCCATGAACGGGAAGGGGTATAAAACAAAAATAGGCACTAACTATCTATATAGTTATACTAACTATCTATATAGTTATATAGAGAAAGATTTTATATATATTTCTATATGAGTTATATATATATAGAACTTACCTTTATACTTTAATACTTATCTTTATACTTTATATATATATAACTATATATATAATATAAAGAAAATAAAAGAAAATAAAGAACAGCAGCCAACGAGATCGCAATAATGAATCATAAATTGAGTTCGAGTTAGAATTCCACAGATTTAATCTAGTCTAGATGTTCTATAATGATAGAGAAATGAAACACACTTCACTTACTCACAATTCTTATTCATCTACTTGATTTTTTGAAAAAAGAATGAATTGGTTGAACTTGAAAATTGACTCATTAAATGAGTAAACGATTGAATTTGATTCGGTTGGGTGGTACCAACTAAATCGAGTGCTAATTCCCATTTATTTCTTATTGAATTAACCAATCAACTTGCTATCGGACATTTATTTTCGATTCGGTACTATGTACCCTACTATTCCAATCAAAAAAAAATTCGACATATTTCACTTTATTATGAAAATCAATCCTACTACTTCCGGTCCTGCGGTTTCCACACTTGAAGAAAAAAACCTAGGGCGCATCGCTCAAATTATTGGCCCAGTACTGGATGTTGTTTTTCCCCCAGGCAAGATGCCTAATATTTATAACGCTTTGGTAGTTAAAGGTCGAGATACTGTCGGTCAGCAAATTAACGTGACTTGTGAGGTACAACAATTATTAGGAAATAATCGAGTTAGAGCTGTAGCTATGAGTGCTACAGATGGTCTGACGAGAGGAATGGAAGTGATTGACACGGGAGCTCCTCTAAGTGTTCCAGTCGGCGGAGCTACTCTCGGGCGAATTTTCAATGTTCTTGGAGAGCCTGTTGATAATTTAGGTCCTGTAGATACTCGTACAACATCTCCTATTCATAGATCTGCGCCCGCCTTTATACAGTTAGATACGAAATTATCAATCTTTGAAACAGGGATTAAAGTAGTGGATCTTTTAGCTCCGTATCGCCGTGGAGGAAAAATCGGACTATTTGGGGGAGCTGGCGTGGGTAAAACAGTACTTATCATGGAATTGATCAACAACATTGCCAAAGCTCATGGAGGCGTATCCGTATTTGGCGGAGTAGGCGAACGTACTCGTGAAGGAAATGATCTCTACGTGGAAATGAAAGAATCCGGGGTGATTAATGAAAAAAATATTGCAGAATCAAAAGTAGCTCTAGTCTATGGTCAAATGAATGAACCGCCGGGAGCTCGTATGAGAGTTGGTTTGACTGCACTAACCATGGCGGAATATTTCCGGGATGTTAATGAACAAGACGTGCTTCTATTCATCGACAATATCTTTCGTTTCGTCCAGGCGGGGTCGGAAGTATCCGCCTTATTGGGGAGAATGCCTTCCGCAGTGGGTTATCAACCCACCCTTAGTACCGAAATGGGTTCTTTGCAGGAAAGAATTACTTCCACAAAAGAGGGATCCATAACTTCGATCCAAGCAGTTTATGTACCTGCGGATGATTTGACCGACCCTGCTCCTGCCACGACATTTGCACATTTAGATGCTACTACCGTACTATCAAGAGGATTAGCTGCCAAAGGTATTTATCCAGCAGTAGATCCTTTAGATTCAACGTCAACTATGTTACAGCCTCGGATCGTTGGCGAGGAACATTATGAAACTGCGCAAAGAGTTAAGCAAACTTTACAACGTTACAAAGAACTTCAGGACATTATAGCTATCCTGGGGTTGGACGAATTATCCGAAGAAGATCGTTTAACTGTAGCAAGAGCACGAAAAATTGAGCGTTTCTTATCACAACCCTTCTTCGTGGCAGAAGTCTTTACCGGTTCTCCAGGGAAATATGTTGGTCTCGCCGAAACAATTAGGGGATTTCAACTGATCCTTTCCGGAGAATTAGATGGTCTTCCCGAGCAGGCTTTTTATTTGGTGGGTAACATCGACGAAGCTACCGCGAAAGCTATGAACTTAGAAGGGGAGAGCAAATTGAAGAAATGACCTTAAATCTTTGTGTACTGACTCCTAATCGAATTATTTGGGATTCAGAAGTGAAAGAAATCATTTTATCTACTAATAGTGGCCAAATTGGCGTATTACCAAACCACGCCCCTATTGCCACAGCGGTAGATATAGGTCTTTTGAGAATACGCCATAACGACCAATGGTTAACGGTGGCCCTAATGGGCGGTTTCGCTAGAATAAGTAATAATGAGATCACCATTTTAGGAAATGATGCGGAGATGAGTACTGACATTGATCCGCAAGAAGCTCAACAAGCTCTTGAAATAGCTGAAGCTAACTTGAGTAGAGCTCAGGGGAAGAGACAAGCAATTGAGGCGAATCTAGCTCTCAGACGAGCTAGGACACGAGTAGAGGCTGTGAATGTTATTTCCTACTAGTAAAAAATACATCAAAATAATCAAAAGAAGTTCTTTAGGGGTTCTTTATTATACACCACATTTTGATTCCGCCAATTGAACACAATCAAGTCTAGATGATACAACGAAAAAAAGAAGATGGGTAGAAAAACTTATTAGATACCATTGACTCTGGTATCTAATAAGTTCTACCTACTATTGGATTTGAACCAATGACTCCCGCCGTATGAAAGCAATACTCTAACCACTGAGTTAAGTAGGTTATTTATCATCACAAAAAAAGGACCCATCGCCTCGGGGATTATAGGTGGAATATTATTTCTAAGCAATACCAATCCGCTAACAGTAAACGGATCAGAGAACTATCATGTGGGATTCTATCTTGACAAGAAATTATCTATATGTTAAGATATCCATGACAAGGGCTATAGCTCAGTTAGGTAGAGCACCTCGTTTACACGTGCGCCAATGCTTTTCAAGGGAGCCCATTATGCAATGATCTTATTGAGAAATCGATGTCTTACTCCATAGATTCGAGGGAACAAGAGAACAATAGCCTGACAAATATTTGGTTCGGTTCAATTTGAGTGCGAATTCAAGTGACAAATCAAATAGAACCCGCTATTGATTTGCTAATTGATAAGGTAAATACCCAGTCCATTCAATGCCAGGCTTAATGAGTATAAGGGACTCAAAAGAACCTCTTTTCGTCCTATGAACTTTAAGGTGTATGAAGTCTCATATTTGACTCTTGCAGCGGAGCGATAGAGATTCCATTTAACTTAGGTTGATCTAGGCCGGAGGCAGACCTAAGTCAAGGTAACCCTTCTTTGAAACACTTTGGTATTGCTCCTAGATCAGAATACAAATGATGAATCAAAGAGCACATGGAGCCATCTTATTATCTTCCTGTAAAGAAAAAATATGGTGGACTAACTGATCTTTACATCAATCAGTTGATGAAAGAGCCCAATGCAACAAAATGCATGTTGGGTCTTTGAAACAGTTCGAATCATTTCGATAATAATCAGTTTGATCTGTTTTACCGAGAAGGTCTACGGTTCGAGTCCGTATAGCCCTAACACATTCCATTTTTTTATAGACATTCCATTTTAGTTTAGTATAGTTTTCATTTCCTCATTAATACTTGTTTATGGATTAACCGGTTCCTTTGTTCATAGAAATGAAAGCATTACCATATGCTCATGTGAATACATAGGGGCAGGAAAAGAAAAACAATAATTCATTCCAATGGATGAATTACATATGACTTTTTTCTTGTCCATGATCAAAGAGTTACTGATATACTTTTGTTTTTGTTTTGGTATACCCAATCTCAGTCAATTTATGAAGTGAAAATCATGACAGGATCCTGTCTAAAAACTTCATCCCGACCCAACTAAATCGAATCCTAAGTTACACGGATCTAGTACCTATTCTTTTCTTGGACTTGTATTTGTGGAAGTCCCCCGACTTCGACTAATTGCTTTTTGGCCGAACAACAACCCAACTTGGTTGTTTCAAATAGAATGCAGAGATAATGAATTGGTCCTTAATGTATCGACGTTCCTTCTTCTATATTCTATGAGTTGGGTTGGTTTGTGGATTTTGTCTCTCGAATTGTTCGAGAATGTGTGATTCTTTCTATTAGAAGTATCTTATGTGGATCATTTATGATTCCACAGATTCTATCACTCTGCGCTATCTTTCATTGTGTAGTGTAAGTTTGCTCCAAAACAAACTCCCTTTTTGTAGCGAAACCTAACCCATCGGTTGGTCTTACTAAGTGTTATTGCCGTAACAAGTATTTTTGTTCATCCCCGATCGCGGTCTTTCTTTAGTACTCGATTCCTTTTATTTCTGAGAGGGTCCGAGGCGGGAGTATAGTACAGATTCTAAGTTTCCAATTTTTTGGTTTTGGTATAGAAAGATATGAGTTGTTATACGTAAAGGTTCCTAGCAACTCAACGGATTGAATCAAATCAATAAAGTAAGGAAAATCGAAATGAAATCTAGGACAAGGAAAGGGGATAAAATATAATCGTTCGATGTATTAGATTATGTTTACGTATTCCTATCGAATCAATAGAAGCAATGATTCTCCACCTGGATTTTAATGAAAAGAATACAATACTTCGAGTAGAATATGCTAGA